TAACAAAAAATAGTAATTTATAAAAAATAATTTTTTTATCGTTACAGTGAAAATGTAAAGTTTTAATTAAACTACATAAATTAAAAGTATAAATGGAATTAAACCATTAAAGAAAAAAGTTAGCAGCTTTTTCTTGACCAGCATACTTCCTTAATTGGAACTTACATTCAATAGTATCATTAACAGTAATATGCCTCTTTTTGGCTTCAATTAATTGCAGAATAAGGATGAAAGTCATCTAAGGTTAGGTCGAAACTAAGTGTGATAAATCACTTCATATTCATTAAGGAAGATTGAAGTTTCAATACTTTTTGAATGCAAATCAAATGTTATAATTAACTACATCCCTATAATTTAATATTAAGAAGATCAATTTAAGGCTCCTTGATTTCATTCGTGGTATAGGCCAATTAAGAGAATAAAAATGAAAAATAATGTCGTTGAGGTTCATCAAATTAAATTAGAAGTGTGGAAGATTATGATTGTTGGTAGGATAAGTGCAATTTCTACATCAAAAATTAAAAAGATAATAGCGATTAAAAAAAATCGTAAAGAAAAAGGTAAGCGGGCTGAATTTATAGGGTCAAAGCCGCATTCAAAGGGGGAGGACTTTTCTCGGTCGATTACGGCTTTTTTAGATAATACAGATGCAAGGCTCATTACGACTCTTCTAATAATAAAGATTACTGTGCTTATAATAAAAACTAAAAAAATTACTTATACTAAAATTTTTAGACCACATAATTGGAAGTCATGTATACTTTTTATACTATATAAGTAATTAACTACCTCATCAGTAAATAGAAATGTATAAAAATAGTCAAACTACATCTACAAAGTGTCAGTATCAAGCAGCGGCTTCAAATCCAAAATGATGGTTGTTAGAAAAATGAAAGTTTATATGCCGAATTAAACAAATAAGTAAAAAGGTTGTCCCAATTAATACATGAAGTCCATGGAATCCTGTTGCTATATAAAAGGTAGATCCGTAAACTGCATCTGCGATAGTAAAAGGAGCTTCAATATATTCATATGCTTGAAGTATAGTAAAGTAAATTCCTAGTAATACTGTAAAAAAAAGCCCTTGTGTTGTTTGTGAGTGATTACCTTCTATTAAGGCGTGATGGGCTCAAGTTACTGTAACTCCTGAGGCCAATAAAATTGCAGTATTTAGGAGAGGAATCTGAAATGGATTAAAAGCCAAAATTCCAATGGGCGGCCAAGTTGCCCCTAATTCAATCGTAGGGGATAATCTACTATGGAAAAAAGCTCAAAAAAAAGAAACAAAGAAGAATACTTCAGAAACAATGAATAAGATTATACCTCATCGTAAGCCAATAGTCACAGGGTATGTGTGTAGGCCTTGAAAGGTCCCTTCTCGAGAAATATCTCGCCATCATTGATATATTGTTAAAATTGTGATTACATTTCCCAAGGCAAATAAAGAGATGTCATAATGATGGAATCATTTAACTAATCCGCTTACTGTAGTTATAGCTCCAATGGCCCCTGTTAAGGGTCATGGGCTATAGTCGACTAAGTGAAATGGGTGATTTGAGTGTGTTGACATTTATTTTAATTTACTTCTCTAGAGTAAAGGGTTCTTAAAACAGCAAATACATAAGATTGAATAATCGCAACAGCTGATTCAAGTACTAATAAAGCAATTTGAGCCCCAATTAGTAGGGAGACTATAACATATGATAAAGAAGGGCCGGTATTTCCTAGAAGGGTAAGAAGTAAATGTCCAGCAATTATATTAGCAGCTAATCGGACAGCTAGAGTGCCTGGACGAATAATGTTACTGATTGTTTCAATGCATACCATAAAAGGCATTAAAACTGCAGGAGTTCCTTGAGGGACTAAATGGGCAAATATATGTTGAGTATGGTTAATTCACCCATAAATTATAAAGCTTAATCAGAGAGGTAGAGCCAGTCCGAGGGTTAGTGTTAGATGGCTAGTACTTGTAAAAATGTAGGGGAATAGTCCTAAAAAATTATTAAATACAATTATTGAAAATAAAGAAATGAAAATAAAGGAGCTTCCATTATGGCCTGTTGGACCAAGTAGAGTTTTGAATTCCTTGTGAAGGGTGAGCAAGATTGAATTTCAAAGAAACTGGAATCGGGTCGGGATTAGTCAAAAAGAGGCGGGAATCAATAATAGGCCTAAAAAAGTACTTAATCAATTTAGAGAAAGGTTTAAGATGGTTGTACTAGGGTCAAAAACAGAGAAAAGATTAGTTATCATTTTCAGTTTAATGAGGGAGGGGTTAATTGTGTAGGGGCTTCTCTTCTCTTAGAGGAAGAAGGGGTGAATGTCACACAAAAATAATTTATAATATTAAACAATATAAAAATAATTGTAAATAGAATAAATAAGGATAATCAACTAATAGGGGCTATCTGTGGGATCAAAAAATATCAAATGGATTGATAATTTTAGTTTGACATACTAATGTTATATGGGTTTAACTAATTTTTTAATTTAAAAGTTATATTTTACTTTCATTAGAAGTAATTGCTAATTTACTATTATGTGGTTTAAGAGACCATTACTTGCTTTCAGTCATCTAATGTTTAATTAGAATTTATAGCTGTAATTCATTTAATAAAATAATTAGTTGGACTACTTTCTAATACAATAGGTATAAAGCTATGATTGGCTCCACAAATTTCTGAACATTGTCCGAAGAATAGTCCTGGGCGGTTTATTAAGAAATTAGTTTGATTTAATCGTCCGGGAGTCCCATCTACTTTTACTCCTAAAGCAGGAACTGTTCATGAATGGAGTACATCAGCGGCTGTTACTAAGATTCGAATTTGTGTATTTATTGGAAGTACAATTCGATTATCTACATCTAATAATCGAAATCCATTTGTTTCTAATTCATTTGTTGGTACTATGTATGAATCAAATTCTAAATTTAAGAAATCTGAGTATTCATAACTTCAATATCATTGATGTCCAATTGTTTTTAATGTAATTGCTGGGCTATTAATTTCATCTAATAAATATAAAATTCGTAGCGATGGTAGAGCAATAAATATTAAAACAATGGCGGGAAGAATTGTTCAGATAATTTCAATTGTTTGTCCGTGGAGAAGGAATCGGTTAGTAAATTTATTAAAAAATAGTATGAATATTAAATATCCTACTAAAATAGTAATTATGATTAAAATTAATAAGGTGTGATCATGAAAAAAATTTAATTGTTCTATTAAAGGAGAGGCACTATCTTGTAGTCCTAAGTTTGATCATGTTGCCATTAGTTTCTAATAAAAGGGTATTCCTTTATATATGAAGCTTAAATCCATTGCACTAATCTGCCATATTAGAAATTCGTTAATAATGGAAGTTCGGCATAACTATGTTCAGCTGGAGGGAGGTTTTGGTATCATTCAATAGACGAGTTTAATTGAATAGGGTAAATTACTGAACGATGAGCAATCATGCTTTCTCAAATAATAAATAAAAAGAATAATACACCAATAAATGAAATTGTTGATCCGATTGTGGATACAACATTTCATGCAGTATAAGCGTCGGGGTAATCAGAGTATCGTCGAGGTATGCCGGCTAACCCTAAAAAATGTTGAGGAAAAAATGTTAAATTTACTCCAATAAATATTACTATAAATTGAGCCTTTAGTCATTCGGGGTTAAGAGTTAATCCTGTAAATAGTGGGTATCAGTGCACAAATCCTGCTATAATAGCAAATACAGCTCCTATTGATAATACATAATGGAAATGAGCAACAACATAATATGTGTCATGTAACACAATATCAATTGAAGAATTTGCTAGTACAACTCCTGTTAATCCTCCTACTGTGAATAAAAATACAAACCCTAAAGCTCAAATTAAGGCAGGGCTATAATTTAGTTGTGTTCCATGTAAAGTAGCTAATCAACTGAAAATTTTAATTCCTGTTGGAACAGCAATAATTATTGTAGCAGATGTAAAGTAAGCTCGAGTATCAACATCTATTCCTACTGTAAATATATGATGTGCTCATACAATAAATCCTAATAATCCAATTGCTAGTATAGCATAAATTATACCTAAAGACCCAAAAGTTTCCTTTTTTCCACTTTCTTGTCTAATAATGTGTGAAATTATTCCAAATCCGGGTAAAATTAAAATGTAAACTTCTGGGTGACCAAAAAATCAGAATAAATGTTGGTAAAGAATAGGGTCTCCCCCTCCAGCAGGATCGAAAAATGATGTATTTAGATTTCGATCTGTTAAAAGTATTGTGATAGCTCCAGCTAATACAGGAAGAGATAAAAGAAGTAATACAGCTGTAATAACAACTGATCATACAAATAAAGGTATTCGATCAAAAGTAATTCCATTAGATCGTATATTAATAATGGTTGTAATAAAATTTACAGCTCCTAAAATAGAGGAAATTCCGGCTAAGTGAAGGGAGAAAATTGCTAGATCAACTGAAGCCCCCGCATGAGCAATTCCAGAAGATAGGGGAGGATAGACAGTTCAACCTGTCCCGGCTCCTGCTTCTACCATACTACTGGCTAATAGAAGAGTAAGGGAAGGGGGAAGTATTCAGAAACTTATATTGTTTATTCGGGGAAAGGCCATATCAGGGGCTCCTAATATTAGGGGCACTAATCAATTTCCAAATCCTCCGATTATAATTGGTATTACTATGAAAAAAATTATTACAAAAGCATGGGCTGTAACAATTACATTATAAATTTGATCATCTCCAATAAGGGAACCGGGATGACCTAATTCAGCTCGAATAAGTATTCTAAGGGAAGTTCCTACTATTCCGGCTCAAGCTCCAAAGATAAAATATAAAGTTCCAATATCTTTATGATTTGTAGAAAATAGCCATTGTTGCAATCTTTAATATAAATAATAAAGATTAAATGGCTGATAAAAGTGGTAGATTGTAAATCTATAGATGAAGATTTTTCTTCTTTAATCAGATTGGCTTTATAGTCAATAATGACGTTAGACTGCAATTCTAAAGGAGTAGTTAACTACTAAGGCTTAAAAGATTTTTACTAATATTTATAGCTTTGAAGGCTATTAGTTTAAATTAACTTAAAGCCTTTCAAATTATAAAAATAGGTAAATCAGTGAAATTAAAGTTAAACTTATTGAAGAAAAAAAGTTTAAAATTAAAGTTCAATTTATATTTTTGGAAATAATAAAATTTTTATAGTTTCAGTTTGTTTCTATATAGCTTAGTATAAAAGCAGCATAAGTTATTCGTATATAGAAAAATAATGTAATTAAAGTAAAAGAAACTATGACAATAAGTATAAAAATTGAATTTATACCTCTAATTGACTGAATGACTATTCATTTAGGGAGAAATCCTAAAAATGGGGGTAATCCTCCTAAAGATAGTAAAGAAATAAATATTCTAAATTTAATTAAAGGGGATTGGTTAAAAAAAGAAAATATTTGATTTAAATGAAAAAATTTAAATAAATTAAAAATAAAAATTAGAGTAAATGAAAGATAAGTATAAATAAAAAAATAAGTTAATCATAAATTTTCTCTATAAATTATAGCTGCAAGTATTCATCCTAAATGATTAATGGATGAAAAAGCTATTAATTTTCGTAAGGAGGTTTGGTTTAGTCCTCCTAATGAGCCAATAGTAATTGAAAGAATAATAATTCTGAAAATAAAATTAAAATTTAAGCAATATGAGCATAATATTAAAGGTGCAATTTTTTGTCAAGTTATTAAAATAAGGTTATTTCATCAATTAAGCCCTTCTATAACTCCTGGGAATCAAAAGTGGAAGGGAGCTGCTCCTCTTTTTAAAAGTAAAGAAGATAAAATTGCTAATGTAATAAAATTTGAATTTAAATTAATTATTGAAAAAGTATTTAATTGAATAATAAAAAAAATGGAACTAAATAGGAAAATAGCTGAGGCTAATGCTTGCGTAAGAAAATATTTTAAAGAAGCTTCCGTTGAAAGTAAATTATTTGTATCAATTATTAAGGGAATAAATGATAACAAATTAATTTCTAATCCAATTCAAGCTCCAAGCCAAGAGTTAGAAGAAATTGAAATTAAAGTTCCTCTAATTAATGTAGTTAAAAATAAATAATTAGAAAGATTTTTAAAAATTAAAAAGAAAAGGATTAAAACCTTTATATATGGGGTATGAACTCATTAGCTTAATTAGCTTATCTTTTTATCTGAAAAAAAAATAATGTAGGGGCGTTAAATTTAATTTAAGTATGTTTTAGTGTACGAAGCACAAAAGTTTTTGATACTTTAAGAAATAGTTTAATTCTATTAAATATAATATTTAGTTTTATTTAAATAAAACTTATTTAATGAGTATAATTACAAAATTATATAATTTACCCTATCAAGATAACCCTTTTATCAGGCAACTCATTATAAATATTTTCTTTACTTTATGTGAAAAATTTAAGAAATGGTTCTTTTTTTTTTTTATTAATAAAATTATATATTAATTAGGCTAATATATATATATAAAAATTTATATTAAATATAGATTATACTTAAATAATATTCATTAATTATATAAATTTTTATTATATATATATTTATTTATAAAGGTAAAAGTATAATATATAATAGCTTTTATATATACAGTTAATAAATGACTATTCCTAATCGCCTTATATTAAAGAAAATTTTTAAACTATATATATAACAATTTAAAAGGGGGTATTACTATACATAAATATCTTATTTATTTATATATCAGAATTTATTAAATATATAATAATACTTAATCATTATAATAATTAAATATATATATATAAAATAAATTTTTATATATTTAATATATATTTATTTATATATATATACATAAAAATAACTAATAATAGGTACTTAAAATATTATTTTTAAAATAAAATCAATTAATTAAGTATTCTATATAAGGGGATAAATTAATTTTTGTACATAATTTAATTTGAAAATATTGATTATTTATGTTAAAAGTTAAACAAATATTATTTAATTTAAAAATAATCAGTAATTTTAATTACATTTATTTAAATATAAAAATTAATAATAATAAATAATACTTATTTAAGGGGATACAGTTGATTATTTGTACATAATTAATTAATTTTAATTAAAAAAGGCTTTATTGGTTAATAAATATTTAATTTTAAATATTGTTTAATGTAATTTAGTTGGATTTCATGCGCCACCACGGACTAAATTTTTAAAATTTAATGTTTGGTCTGCCCATAGGGAAGATAGCGACTATTTAATGTTATTTAAAAGAGCTAATTTGAATAATAAGTCAAATTAATTAAAAGTTAAACAAATATTATTTAATTTAAAAATAATCAGTAATTTTAATTACATTTATTTAAATATAAAAATTAATAATAATAAATAATACTTATTTAAGGGGATACAGTTGATTGTTTGTACATAATTAATTAATTTTAATTAAAAAAGGCTTTATTGGTTAATAAATATTTAATTTTAAATATTGTTTAATGTAATTTAGTTGGATTTCATGCGCCACCACGGACTAAATTTTTAAAATTTAATGTTTGGTCTGCCCATAGGGAAGCCCATAGGGAAGATAGCGACTATTTAATGTTATTTAAAAGAGCTAATTTGAATAATAAGTCAAATTAATTAAAAGTTTAATATTTTTTAACTAATTGATGATAAAAAATTGAATTATATAATTATTTTAAATTTTTGAGTATTTAAAATAATAGATAATTTGTTTTATTTTTGTTATTTATCTTGTTTAATTTTTATTTTACATGTAAATTTTTGTATGAAATATATTTTATCTAAAAGATACAATATTTTTAAATTATTCGCAGTAATTAATATTATAAATAAAAGAAATTTTGATTTAGTAATATATTTTAGTATTGGTAAATTTTGTGCCAGCAACCGCGGTTATACAAATAATACAAATAAGATTTATTAGTAATAGTTAATTTGTTTTAAATTAATAAAATTAATTTAAATTTTTTAAGTGAAATTTTAAATTTAATTAATTTTATATTAAAATGTCAATGAAGCTAAAAAATTTTAATAATAAACTAGGATTAGATACCCTATTATTTAAAAAGTAAACTTTAATACTTGAGTAGTAATAGATATGATCTTCAAACTTAAAGAATTTGGCGGTGTTTTAGTCTATTTAGAGGAACCTGTCCTGTAATCGATAATCCACGTTGGACCTTACTAAGGTTTGTTTTCAATTTGTATATCGCCGTTATCAGAATATCTTAAAAGAGGAATAATTTTCTTAATTTATTAATATAATTGATGTCAGGTCAAGGTGCAGTTTATATTTTAGTAGAGATGGGTTACAATAAATTTATTTATACGTTAAATTGTTTGAAATAATGATTTTAAGGTGGATTTAAAAGTAAAATAATGGATATAATTTATTTGATTATAGCTCTAAAACATGCACACATCGCCCGTCGCTCTCATTATTAAAATGAGATAAGTCGTAACATAGTAGAAGTATCGGAAGATGCTTCTAGAATGACAATTTAAAGCTTATTAAGTAAAGTATTTCATTTACATTGAAATGATAATTGTGCAAATCAATTTAAATTGAAAATTTTTATTTATTAATTTTGTTTGTTTATATTTTTTTTTAATAAAAATAATTTTAATTTTTTTTAAGGTTTTGTATTTTATAAAGATAAACTAATTTTAATTATAGTTAATTTGTATTGTAAAAGATTGTTGAAATATTTTGAAAAATTTTTTAATTTAAAAGAACTTTTAATTTGAGGTATCTTGTGTATCAGAGTTTATCAAATAAAATTTAATTATAATTAAATTTCTCGAATTAAAAAGATCTAATAAATTATTTTAGTTACTGTAGAATAATTATTAATAATATTTTATTAGAAATGAAACGTTAATCGTTTTTTAATATATCTAGTTTTTTAAGAAATAAATTTAATTTAGATAATTTAATTTAATAATTTAAGTTTAATAAATTATTATAGTGAATTATTAATATTTTAAGGGATGAGCTTTAAAATAAAATTTTATAAATAACTATTATTAAGTAATAATTGTAAGCTTAGAATTAGCTATCAATAGAAATTATGTTTTAATTTATTTTTAATTAATATTATTTATTATTTATTTTAAATTTTTTATTAAAATATAAATTTTAATTTTACAAATTTATTAATAATGATAAAATTAGTAAATATAAATAATTATTTAAATAAATCTTTATTTGATTGGTTTTTATAATTAATTCGGCAAATTTTGTGCTCACCTGTTTATCAAAAACATGTCTTTTTGGTTATTTAATATAAAGTCTGACCTGCCCACTGAATTAATTTTGAAGGGCCGCAGTATTTTGACTGTGCAAAGGTAGCATAATCATTAGTCTTTTAATTGAAGGCTGGTATGAATGGTTGGATGAGGTACAAGCTGTGTCATAAAAATTAATTTTTGAATTTACCTTTTTAGTCAAAAGGCTAAAATAATATTAAAAGACGAGAAGACCCTATAGAGCTTTATATAATTTGTATTTAAATTATTAAGATTTTTTAAATTTAATTATTTTATTATATTTTGTTGGGGTGACAATAAAATTTATAAAACTTTTATTTTTATTTATCATTAATTTATGAATATATGATCCAGTTTTATTGATTATAAATTTAAGTTACCTTAGGGATAACAGCGTAATTTTTTTTGAGAGTTCTTATCGACAAAAAAGATTGCGACCTCGATGTTGGATTAAGAGTAATTTTGGGTGTAGAAGTTCAAAGTTTAAGTCTGTTCGACTTTTAAATTCTTACATGATCTGAGTTCAAACCGGTGTAAGCCAGGTTGGTTTCTATCTTTAATTAAAAATAATATTTTAGTACGAAAGGACCAAATATTAGAAAAATTATTTTTATTTAATAGTTAATATTATTAATTTATACTATTTTGGCAGATTAGTGCATTAAATTTAGAATTTAAATATATAATTAAAAATTATAAGTAGTACTTGAATTCAATAGATTTAATTTTTCCTTTAATTGGTAGTTTATTATTAGTGATTTGTGTGATGGTGGGGGTGGCTTTTTTAACGTTATTGGAGCGTAAAGTATTGGGTTATATCCAAATTCGAAAAGGTCCAAATAAAGTAGGATTAATAGGGATTCCTCAGCCTTTTAGTGATGCAATTAAGTTATTTACAAAAGAACAAACTTATCCAACTTTTTCTAATTATGTTTCTTATTATTTTTCACCTATTTTTTCTTTATTTTTATCTTTATTAATTTGAATATGTATTCCTTATTTTATTAAATTTTATTCTTTTAATTTAGGTATTTTGTTTTTTTTAAGTTGTACTAGATTAGGGGTTTATACTGTGATGGTTGCGGGGTGGTCCTCAAATTCAAATTATGCTTTACTTGGGGGGTTGCGAGCAGTGGCTCAAACTATTTCATATGAAGTTAGTTTAGCTTTAATTTTAATATCTTTTATTTTTTTAGTAGGGGGGTTTAATTTTAATGATTTTAGAAAATATCAAGATTATTCTTGAATATTAATTTTGTCTTTTCCCTTAATGTTAGTATGATTTGCTTCTAGATTAGCAGAAACTAATCGTACTCCTTTTGATTTTGCTGAAGGGGAGTCTGAATTGGTGTCGGGGTTTAATGTAGAATATAGAAGTGGTGGATTTGCTTTAATTTTTTTGGCTGAATACGCTAGAATTTTATTTATAAGCATATTATTTGTTGTTGTTTTTTTAGGGGCAGACATTTTTAGTTTATTATTTTTTTTAAAATTAAGTTTTATTTCTTTTGCTTTTATTTGAGTCCGTGGCACTTTGCCTCGGTTTCGTTATGATAAATTAATATATTTGGCTTGAAAAAGTTTTTTGCCTATATCTTTAAATTATTTATTTTTATTTATTGGGTTAAAAATTTATATTTTATATTTAGTCTTATGAATTATTTTAAGTATAAGCCAATAAAAAGTTAAAATTTTTATCTTATGTTTTCAAAACATATGCTATTCAAGCTCATTGACTAAATTATTCTAATAAAGAGTCTCATCACTGAGTAATAATTGGGTTAATAATATAATAAGAAAAGTATATAACAGTTAGCAATTGTCCGGTTAAAATGTAAGGATCTTCAACTGGTCGGGCACCAATTCATGTTAATAGAATTACGGTGCTTACTATTCCTCAAAATAATACTTGATTAATAGGATAAAATTGAATTCCTCGAAGTTTTCTGATGTTGGTAAAAGGTAAAATTACTAAAATTGCAATTGATATAACTAACGCAATAACTCCTCCTAGTTTATTTGGGATTGATCGAAGAATTGCATAAGCAAATAAGAAGTATCATTCGGGTTGGATATGAACGGGGGTTACTAATGGGTTAGCAGGAATAAAATTATCAGGATCTCCTAAGAGGTAAGGATTTGTCAAAGTTAATAATACTAAAAATATTACTATCGTAATAAAACCAACAATATCCTTAAATGAAAAATAAGGGTGGAATGGGATTTTGTCTACATTTCTATTAATTCCTAAGGGGTTATTAGATCCTGTTTGGTGTAAAAATAATAAATGTACTATTGTTGCTGCTGCTACAATAAAGGGGATTAAAAAATGGAATGTAAAAAATCGTGTAAGAGTTGCGTTATCTACAGCAAAGCCTCCTCATACTCATTGAACTAAATCTACTCCTAAATAAGGGACGGCGGATAATAGGTTAGTAATTACAGTGGCTCCTCAAAAAGATATTTGGCCTCAGGGGAGAACGTATCCTATAAAGGCTGCCCCTATAACTAGAAATAAGATGATTACTCCTATTAATCAAGTAGGAGTATATAAGTAGGATCCGTAATAAATACCTCGTCCAATATGTAAATAAATACAAATAAAAAAGAAAGAGGCACCATTAGCATGTAAAGTTCGTAATAATCATCCATAATTAACATCTCGACAAATATGATTTACTCTATTAAAGGCTAATTCAATATCTGCTGTATAGTGTATTGCTAAAAAAAGCCCTGTAGCAATTTGAATTACTAAACATAAGCCTAATAAAGATCCGTAATTTCATCAAACAGAAATATTTGAAGGAGCAGGTAAATCTACTAAGGCATTATTAGCAATTTTAAATAAAGGGTGTCTTAATCGAATAGGTTTATTCATTAGTTTCGAGGGCGTAATGGCCCGTAAAAAATATTCGTTACTTTTACAACTGCAATTAAAGTTAAAAATAAATAGTTGATTAAAACAATAGTTAAAAAATTTGTGGGATAATTATATAATTTATTTAAATTAATGGTATTTTCTCTAATAAATGAATTAGGGGCTGGTAACGAGACTATGTCTAATAAAGGTAAAAAGGGAGTAAGCGAGAAATTATCTGTTACAATAAGTATAAAAGTTGCAATAAATAATGTTGTTGCTATTAATTGTATAGTTTTTATGGATAGCATAAATATTTCATTTGATGCCAAAGAAGTCACATAAATAAATAGTACGAGTATTCCTCCTAAAAATACAATAAATAAAATATATGAAAATCAAAAAGTTTTACTTAATAGGCCTGTAATGATTGAAATTAGTAAGGTTTGAGTTAATAACATAAAGCCTATTGCGAGGGGATGGGATATAAAAATAAAAATTATAGAAGTAAAAATACTTAAGATAGTAATAATAAAATAAATCTCAGAAAATAGTTTATTTAAAATATTAGTTTTGGAGACTAATGATAGGGGTTTCTCTTTTTCTGATGTTTTAAAAAATAAAATATTTTATTTTTGATTTACAAGACCAATGTTTTTGTTAAACTATTAAAACTAATGATAATATTTATACTTTATTTATTGCCTTTATTAATATTGATAAGAGGGGCAATAGTTTATGTTTCTAATCGAGCTCATTTGTTAGCTACATTATTAAGTTTAGAGTTTATTGTTTTAGCTTTATTTTTGTTTTTATTTGAGGTTTTGAATTTCTTAAATTATGAAAATTTTTTTAGAATAATATTTTTGACTTTTAGTGTTTGTGAGGGAGCTTTAGGGTTATCGGTATTAGTTTCTATAATTCGAACTCACGGAAATGATTATTTTCAAACTTTTTCAGTCTTACAATGTTAAGTTATTTATTAAGTTTATGTTTTATGATTCCTTTATGTTTTATAAAAAAGAATTATTGACTGGTACAAAATACCCTGTTTTTAATTAGTTTTGTTTTTATTTTAAATAATTTTTATTGTAATTATTTTATAAGAATTAGTTATTATTTTGGGAGGGATGTAATTTCTTACGGTTTAATTTTATTAAGCTTGTGGATTTGTTCTTTGATATTGATAGCAAGAGAAAGAGTTTATCGTAATTTTAATTTTTATAGTATGTTTTTATTTTTGGTATTAATATTATTAATTTTTCTATTTTTAACTTTTAGAAGAATAAGTTTATTTATGTTTTATTTATTTTTTGAAAGTAGTCTTATTCCTACTTTATTATTAATTTTAGGTTGGGGGTATCAGCCTGAGCGGTTACAGGCGGGTATTTATTTATTATTTTATACTTTATTAGCTTCTTTACCTTTATTAGTGGGAATTTTTTATTTAATAAATTGTTCTTTTTCTTTAAATTTATATTTACTTAAGGATGTTTCTATTTTTTATGACTTATTTTATTTATGTATGATTTTTGCCTTTTTAGTAAAAATACCAATATTTTTAGTTCATTTATGACTTCCTAAGGCTCATGTAGAAGCCCCTGTAGCGGGGTCGATAATTTTAGCAGGGGTTTTATTAAAGTTAGGGGGATATGGTCTTTTACGGGTTTATTCTTTTATTATATTAAGAGGGGTGATTAATAATTTTATTTGAGTAGCTATTAGTTTAGTTGGTGGGGTGCTAGTGAGTTTAATTTGTTTGCGTCAGATAGATTTAAAGGCTTTAATTGCTTATTCTTCTGTTGCTCATATAGGAATTGTTTTGGCCGGGCTAATAACTTTAACTATATGGGGTATTTCGGGATCTTATACTTTAATAATTGCTCATGGACTTTGTTCATCTGGGTTGTTTTGTTTAGCTAATATTTCTTATGAGCGGATAGGGAGTCGAAGTTTATTAATCAATAAGGGATTATTAAACTTTATGCCTAGTTTATCATTGTGGTGGTTTTTGCTCTGTTCTTCTAATATAGCAGCTCCTCCAACTTTAAATTTGCTAGGAGAAGTTTGTTTATTAAATAGAATTGTTAGTTGATCTTGAATTACTATGATTACTTTATCATTATTATCTTTTTTTAGTGCTGCTTATACTTTATATTTATATGCCTATAGACAACACGGGAAGCTTTTAAGTGGGTGTTATTCTAGTTCAATGGGGTTTTCTCGAGAATACCTTTTATTATTTTTACACTGGTTTCCTTTAAATTTATTAATTATAAAGGCAGAGCCTTGTATTCTTTGGCTTTAGGTTTAAATAGTTTAATAAAAAATATTGATTTGTGGTGTCAATGATATGGATTTTTCATTTTAGGCCATCAAAAAAATTTCAATTTGTTTAATTAGTTTTTTTATTTTAATATCAATTAGATTAACATTATTTACAATTAGTTTAAATTTTTTATTAAAAGACTTGGTTTATTTTTTAGAGTGAGAAGTTGTAATAATTAATTCTTTGAATATTGTAATAACTTTTTTATTTGATTGAATAAGATTAATATTTATGTCTTTAGTGTTATTTATTTCTTCTTTAGTTATTTTTTATAGTAAGGAATATATAGCGGAAGATAAAACTATTAATCGATTTATTATAATTGTTTTAATATTTGTAATGTCAATGATGCTTTTAATTATTAGTCCTAATTTAATTAGAATTTTGTTAGGGTGAGATGGGTTAGGTCTTGTTTCTTATTGTTTAGTGATTTATTTTCAAAATGAAAAATCTTACAATGCAGGAATGTTGACAGCTCTTTCTAATCGAATTGGGGATGTTGCTTTTTTATTAGCCATTGCTTGAATGTTAAATTATGGTAGTTGAAATTATACTTATTATATTGATTTAATAAAGGATGATTTTTGTATAAAAGTTATTGGGGCATTGGTTATTTTAGCCGCTATAACAAAAAGAGCTCAAATTCCTTTTTCTTCTTGATTACCTGCGGCTATGGCGGCTCCTACCCCTGTTTCAGCTTTAGTTCATTCGTCTACTCTTGTTACTGCTGGGGTTTATTTATTAATTCGGTTTAATTCTTTATTGTCAGGGAATAGTCTTGGGAATTTTTTATTACTAATTTCTGGTTTGACAATATTCATAGCGGGGTTAGGTGCAAATTTTGAATTTGATTTAAAAAAAATTATTGCTCTATCAACTTTGAGTCAGCTAGGTTTAATGATAAGAATTTTAGCAATAGGGTTCCCAAAATTAGCTTTTTTTCATCTTTTAACTCATGCGATATTTAAGGCATTACTTTTTATGTGTGCAGGAGCTATTATTCACAATATAAAAAATTCTCAGGATATTCGATTTATAGGGGGGCTTGTTTATCATATGCCTATAACTGTTGCTTGTTTAAATACTGCTAATTTAGCGTTATGTGGAATACCTTTTTTAGCGGGATTTTATTCGAAAGACTTAATTTTAGAAACTGTTTTATTAGGAAATTTAAATTTTTTTAGTTTTTTCTTATACTTTTTTTCTACGGGATTAACTGTTTGTTATTCTTTTCGTTTGGTTTTTTTTTCTTTAACTGGGGAATTTAATAGAAATTCTTTACATCCGTTAAATGATGAGGCTTACACAATAATTGGGGGAATAATAGGTTTGTTAATTTTAGCAGTTATTGGGGGTTCTTTTTTGTCTTGATTAATGTTCCCTTCTGTTTCAATAATTTGTTTGCCTATTTATTATAAAAATTTGACATTATTTGTTTGTTTGGTTGGAGCTGTGTCTGGATACTTAATATCAAATGTTTCTTTATTTTTTAATTATAGGGCTTTAAGTTATTATTTAATAACTTTTTTTGCTGGGTCAATATGATTTATGCCTATAATTTCAACTTTAGGGGTAATTAAATTTCCCTTAAATTTAGGGTTTTCGGCTTTAAAAAGTTTTGATCAAGGGTGAAGAGAAATATTAGGGGGGCAAATAATTTATAATTCAATTAAAAATAGATCTTCTTTTATTCAAATTTTACAAAATAATAATTTAAAAATTTATTTAATAACTTTTATTTTATGAATTGCTATTTTATTAAGTTTAACTGTTCTTGTTTAAATTCAAATAGCTTATAATTAGAGCGTAGCCTTGAAGATGCTAAAGAGATTATTTAATCTTTGAATA